AAAACAGTTATTTGGGAAATGTTTCAAGCAAATGTGCATTCTCCGCTTTTTCTTGATCGCATAGACAAAACCTTTTTTTTTTCGTTTTTTGATATCTCTGAAATGATTAATCACATTTTTAGGAATTGGGTAGGGGAAAACCCAGAATTGCAAATTTCTTATTTTGAGGAGGAAGAGACAAAAGAAAAAGAGCAAACAAACGAAGAGAAAGAAGAAGAAAATGAACGAATAACAATATCAGAAGCTTGGGATACCTTTATATTTACTCAAGCAATAAGAGGTTTAATGTTAGTAACCCAATCTTTTCTTAGAAAATACGTTATATTACCCTTATTAATAATAGCTAAAAATATTGGTCGTATGTTATTATTGCAATTCCCCGAATGGTACGAGGATTTGAAGGAATGGAATAAAGAAATGCATGTTAAATGTACCTATAATGGCGTTCAATTATCAGAAACGGAATTTCCCCAAAATTGGTTAACAGACGGTATTCAGATAAAGATTCTATTTCCTTTCTGTCTGAAACCTTGGCGAAGATCTAAAGTACGATCTCATCATAGAGATAGAGATCAGAAACTAAGGAAAAAGGAGAAAAAAGACAATTTTTGTTTTTTAACAGTCTGGGGAAGGGAAGCAGAACTACCTTTCGGATCTCCCCGAAAACGACCTTGTTTTTTTGAACCCATTTTTAACCAACTCGAAAAAAAAACGATAAAAGCAAAAAGGCAATTTTTTCAAGTTATAAGGGTTTTCAAAGAAAGAAGAAAAGATTTTCTAAAAGTTTCAAAAGAAAAAACAAGAATAGTTCTAGTTATAAACCTAATAATGAAAGAACTTGAAAAAGTAAATCCCATTTTCTTATTGAAATTGAGAACGGTAAAAGTATATGAATCGAATGAAAACGAAAAAGATTCCAATATAAATAATAAGATTATCCGAGAATCGACCATTCGAATGCGATCCGCAAATTGTGTAAATGAAAATTATTCACTCATAGAAACAAAAATGAAAGATCTTGCTAATAAGACAATAACAATTAGGACTCAAATAGAAGGAATCACAAAAGAAAAAAAAAAAACAGTTCGAGCTTGTGATGATAAAAGATCGGAATCAAAGAAGAATATTTTGCAAATATTCAAAAGAAAAAATATCCGAGTAATACGTAAATCACATTATTTTATGAAATCCTTCGTTGCAAAAAAATGCATGGATATATTACTATGTATCATTAAGATTCCAAGGGGCAATGCACAACTTTTCTTTGAATCAACAAAAAAAATTATCAACAAATCCATTTCCAACGCTGAAACAAATCAAGAAGGAATTGAGAAAACAAATAAAAATACAATGAACTTTATTTCGACTATAAAAAATCTGTTTTCTAATTTTTCTAATACTAATATTAGTAATAAAAATATTAGGAATAATAATTGTGACTTATCTTCTTTGTCTCAAGCCTATGTATTTTACAAATTATCACAAAATCAATTACTTAACAAGTATCATTTGAAATCTATACTTCAATATCATCACACCTATCCTTTTCTTAGGGATATAATCAAGAATTATTGTACGACACGAGGAATATTTGATTCCAAACCAAGGCAAAAAAAAATTCATAAGTCTGGAATGAATAAATGGAAAAATTGGTTAAAGGGTCATTATCAATACAATTTATCTCAGACCAAGTGGGATCACTTAGTACCAAAAAAATGGCGAAATAGAGTCAATCAATGTCGTATGATTCAAAAGAAAGACTCAATGAAATTAGATTTATATAAAAAAGAAAAAGACCAATTAATTCATTACACGAAAAAAAATTACTATGCAGTGAACTCATCAATAAGTCAAAAAGAAAAAGTGAAAAAACATTACGGATATAATCTTTTGTCATATAAACATATAAATTATGTGAATAGTAAGGACTCGTATATTTCTGGATCAACATTACAAGTAGAGGACAAAAAAATTACATATAATTTCAATACAAATACACTGAAATCCGAATCATTTTATAAATTCATAAGTATATCTATTAGTGATTATCTAGAAAAAGGATCTATTATTGATATGGACAAAAATATGGATAGAAAATTTTTTGATTGTAGAATTCTTCATTTTTGTCTTAGAAATAATATTGATATTGAGACCTGGGCCAATACGCATATCGGCACCAAGATTCATAAAAACGCTAAAACTGAAACTAAAAATTCTCAAAAAGTTGAAAAAAGGGGTCCTTTTTCTTTTACGATTCATCACAAAATCAACTTATCCAATCAAAAAAATCTTTTTTTTGATTGGATAGGAATGAATCAAGAAAGGTTATATCATACCATATCAAAATCAAATTTAGAACCTTGGTTTTTCCCAGAATTTGTACTACTTTTTGATATGTATAAAATTAACCCGTGGATCATACCAATCAAATTACTTATTTTTCATTTTCATTTCTATGAAAAAAATATTAGTCAAAATGAAAAAATCCACGTAAATAAAAAAAAAAATATTTCTATATCAGCTAATCAAAAAGAATATCTTGAATTAGAAAATTCCAACAAAAAAAAAAACAAACAACAAGGTCAAGGAGATTTTGTATCAGATCTACGAAAACGAAACAAAAAGAAAAATCTTGAAGAAGATTACACGGGAGCAGATATTAAAAAAGGCAGAAAGAAAAAACAATTCAAGAGCAAGAAAGAAGCGGAACTGGATTTCTTCCTGAAAAAATATTTTCTTTTTCAATTAAGATGGGACGATTCCTTGAATCAAAGAATGATCAATAATATCAAGGTATATTGTCTCCTACTTAGACTGATAGACCCAAGGGGAGAAATTGCTATATCCTCAATTCAAAGAGGAGAGATGCATCTGGATGTAATGTTGATTCAGAAAAACCTAACTCTTACAGAATTGATAAAAAGAGGAATATTTATTATCGAACCCATTCGTTTATCTATGAAAAAGGATGGAAAATCTATTATATATCAAACCATAGGTATTTCATTGGTTGATAAGAATAAGTGCCAAACTAATGGAAAATGCATAATAAAAAGTGGATATGTTGAAAAAAAGAATTTTGATGGATCCATTGCACAACACAGCAATATGCTTGTGAATAGAAGCAGAAATCATTTTGATTTCCTTGTTCCCGAAAATATTCTATCTCCCAGACGTCGTAGAGAATTTAGAATTTTAATTTGTTTCAATTTCCGGAATTGGAATGTTGTGAATCGAAATCCACTATTTTGCAATCAAAACAACATAAAAACCCGGGGACAATTTTTAAACGGGGAAAAGCATCTTAATCTTAATACAGATGCAAATAAATTCATTAAATTAAAATCGTTTCTTTGGCCCAATTATCGATTAGAAGATCTAGCTTGTATGAATCGTTATTGGTTTGATACCAATAACGGTAGTCATTTCAGTATGTCAAGAATACATATGTATCCACGATTCAGAATTAGTTAATAGTATATTTCCTATATATCTATAGGATGCCATATTCGGTGAATAAAGATATACACATATACCATGTACATTCTGATAAATGTAACATCCCTTTCTATCCAAATCAAATTTCTAATTTGATTTGGATAAATTTGGATAAAATTAAATTAATATAAATTTAAAGTAGTGTATATGAGGAAATCAAAATTGTTTTGTACTAGATTCAAATAACCGGAACTAACAGGTATAATAATGATTATTATTATACCTGATCGGGAAAATCCACGAAAAAAAAATAGAAAAATTGGTTTTTTATGATCAAAAATTCATTCATCTTAGCTATTCGACAAGAAAAAGAAAAAAACTGCGGATCTGTTGAATTTCAAGTATTCAGTTTTACGGATAAGATACGGAGACTCACTTCACATTTGGAATTACATAAAAGAGATTTTTTATCACAAAGGGGCCTACGGAAAATTCTGGGAAAACGTCAACGGCTACTGGATTATTTGTCAAATAAAAATAGAGTACGTTATAAGAAATTAATTGGTCAATTAGGTATTCGGGAGTCAAAAACTCGTTAATTTTAAGGTTGGTTTGCATTTTTTTCTTTAGTTATTTGTAGTTGTTAAATTTTTCATTTTGATGAACTTTGTTTGATAAATTCATGGAATAATGAATTAAGGAAGAAAAGATATGACTGTACCGGTTACAAGAAAAGATCTCATGATAGTTAATATGGGTCCTCATCACCCATCAATGCATGGTGTTCTTCGACTGATCGTTACTCTTGATGGTGAAGATGTTATTGATTGTGAACCCGTATTGGGTTATTTACACAGAGGGATGGAAAAAATAGCAGAAAATCGAACGATTATACAATATTTGCCTTATGTAACACGGTGGGATTATTTAGCTACTATGTTCACAGAAGCAATAACAGTAAATGCACCAGAACGATTGGAAAGTGTTCAAGTACCTAAAAGAGCCAGTTACATTAGAGTCATTATGCTGGAATTAAGTCGTATAGCTTCTCATTTATTATGGCTTGGGCCCTTTATGGCGGATATCGGCGCACAGACTCCCTTTTTCTATATTTTCAGAGAAAGGGAATTGTTATATGATCTATTCGAAGCTGCTACGGGTATGCGAATGATGCATAATTATTTCCGTATTGGGGGGGTTGCTGCTGATCTGCCTTATGGCTGGATAGATAAATGTTTGGATTTCTGTGATTATTCTTTAACAGGAATTGCTGAATATCAAAAACTTATTACACGGAATCCCGTTTTTTTGGAACGAGTTGAAGGAGTGGGCATTATTGGTGGAGAAGAAGCAATAAATTGGGGTTTATCAGGGCCGATGTTACGTGCTTCTGGAATACAGTGGGATCTTCGTAAAGTTGATAGTTATGAGTGTTACAATAAATTCGATTGGGAAGTCCAATGGCAAAAAGAAGGAGATTCACTAGCTCGTTATTTAGTCCGAATCGATGAAATGAAGGAATCTATAAAAATTATTCAACAGGCTCTAGAAGGAATTCCTGGGGGACCCTATGAAAATTTAGAAGTCCGACGCTTTGATAGAGCAAAAAATTCTGAATGGACTAATTTTGAATATAGATTTATTACTAAAAAACTTTCACCCAATTTTGAATTATCGAAACAAGAACTTTATGTGAGAGTGGAAGCCCCAAAAGGAGAATTAGGAATTTATTTGATAGGAGATAGTAGTGTTTTCCCCTGGAGATGGAAAATTCGCCCACCGGGTTTTATCAATTTGCAAATTCTCCCTCAATTAGTTAAAAGAATGAAATTGGCCGATATCATGACAATACTAGGTAGTATAGATATCATTATGGGAGAAATTGATCGTTGAAATGATAATTGATACGACAGAAGTAGAAGTACAAGTTATCAATTCTTTTTCTAGATGGGAATCCTTAAAAGAAGTTTATGGACTCATAGGGATCTTTGTTCCCATTTTCACCCTTCTATTAGGAATCACAATAGGGGTCTTAGTAATTGTGTGGTTAGAAAGAGAAATATCCGCAGCAATACAACAACGTATTGGACCTGAATATGCCGGTCCGTTGGGGATTCTTCAAGCTCTAGCAGATGGGACCAAATTACTTTTTAAAGAGGGCCCACTTCCATCTAGAGGAGATATTCGTTTGTTTAGCATGGGACCGTCTATAGCGATCATATCAGTTCTACTAAGTTATTTAGTAATTCCTTTTGGATATCGCCTTATTTTAGCCGATCTCAGTATAGGTGTTTTTTTATGGATCTCCATTTCAAGTATTGCTCCTATTGGATTTCTTATGTCAGGATATGGATCGAACAATAAATATTCTTTTTTAGGTGGTCTACGAGCTGCTGCTCAATCTATTAGTTATGAAATACCATTAACTCTATGTGTATTATCAATATCTCTACGTGCGATTCGTTGGAACATTATTTTTTTCCCTTCTCTCTATAAATAAAGTAAAGAGGTTGAATATATTGAATGGATATTTTCATTTTTTATTCATCATTAGGGTCGATAGGTTAAACTAGATAGTTATATGAGTAAAATCAAACTGCTTAGAAATTTGCAGTAAGAAGAGAAAATCTCATTCCCTATGTACAAGAATATAAAAATAAGCAGTATAGAAACTGTTTACCCCAAGATTAAGATTAAGATTCTTTGACTAATTCTCATATCTTGAAGCGGGTATAAAAGATCAACGTATGGGGGTTCTACTACTTATATATATATATTACCATACCGAAGATCAATCAAAAATCAGTGAACAGTTAGGAACACCAAGGTACACAAAAGATTAGTAATGGAGATAATATAAGGTATCAAAAAACAGTATTTTTATATAAAATTTTGGATAAAACGAATCATAATGGGGACTTTTAGTTGGTAGAAATGACCAAGCAGTGCTTCCCCACGATTCCGATCTAGAGTATGCTCCTATTCACTGATTAAAGAAATGACTATCAAAAACGAATTAATCCTTTATTTTTTTTTTCAGAGTACCCTCTCTCTGAGAAAGAAGAACAGGAACAAAAGAAATAGAATTCAAAAATAGAATGGGAAAAATGAATAAATAATAATACAAAAGATATTTATTTATTATTTTCCCCATCCATATCTATACATAACATATAGAACTCTTATCATGAATTTTGAATTAATACCCAATTCTTTCTTTATAGTTATTGATAGAACATATTTATTGATATAACGAGTATTTTATTAAAAAATTAAGTTATTACCAAACAAAGAAAAATTCAAATTGTAATGGATAAGATCAATTCGGAAGCACTTTTTATATTTGAGCAGACGGAATTTCATTGGTCTAATTTTTGTCTTCCCGATGTATATTTACCATCCAAATAAGGATGGAGATAATATCGAGTAAGTCCTTACATTTATTTGTGGCCATAGAGGAGCTGTATGAAGCTGAGGTCTCATGTACGGTTTTGAAATAGCGATACGAGCAGTGATGTTATTATCGACTATGATTATCTAACAGTTTAAGTACAGTTGATATAGTTGAGGCGCAGTCAAAATATGGATTTTGGGGGTGGAATCTGTGGCGTCAGCCTATCGGGTTTGTTGTTTTTCTAATTTCTTCTCTAGCAGAATGTGAAAGATTACCCTTCGATTTACCAGAAGCAGAGGAAGAATTAGTAGCAGGTTATCAAACAGAATATTCAGGTATCAAATACGCTTTATTTTACCTTGCTTCTTACCTAAATTTATTAGTTTCTTCATTATTTATAACAGTTCTTTACTTAGGTGGGTGGAATTTCTCTATTCCGTATATATCTATTCCTGAACTTTTCGGAATAAATCAAATGGATGGAGTCTTTGGAACGACAATTGGGATATTTATTACATTAGCTAAAGCTTATTTGTTTCTGTTCATTCCGATCGCAGCAAGATGGACTTTACCTAGAATGAGAATGGACCAGCTATTAAATCTTGGATGGAAATTTCTTTTACCTATTTCCCTGGGTAATCTATTATTGACAACTTCTTCCCAACTTGTTTCACTATAAATAATAAAATAAGATAACGATATTCTAGATTCATAATTGATCTCAAACAAGAGAAAGAAACATCAATTTATTCACGGAGACCCACAATATGTTCCCTATGGTGACCGGGTTCATAAATTATGGTGAACAAACAATACGGGCAGCAAGGTACATTGGTCAAAGTTTCATAATTACCTTATCCCATACAAATCGTTTACCTATAACTATTCAATATCCTTATGAAAAATCGATCACATCGGAGCGTTTCCGTGGTCGAATCCACTTTGAATTTGATAAATGTATTGCTTGTGAAGTATGTGTTCGTGTATGTCCCATAGATCTACCCGTTGTTGATTGGAAATTTGAAAAAAATATTAAAAAGAAACAATTGTTTAATTATAGTATTGATTTTGGGATCTGTATATTTTGTGGTAACTGTGTCGAGTATTGCCCAACAAACTGTTTATCAATGACTGAAGAATATGAACTTTCTACTTATGATCGTCACGAATTGAATTATAATCAAATTGCTTTGGGTCGGTTACCAATGCCAGTAATTGGAGATTACACAATTCAAACAGTTATAAATTCGACTCAAATCAAAATAGACAAGGATAACCCTCTTGATTCAAGAACGGTTACTGATTACTAAGATATCCTTTTGATATAAAGGATCCAAGCCCCCTTTTTTTGGTTGGTCAGAAATTACAAATAATAACTATTGATTGTTGAGAATCATTCTTTGTTTTAAACTGAGAATATGTTTAGCGATGATTTTAAAATAGAAAATTCCAACTATTCTTTTCTTTTTTCTTTTAGATAAAAATAGAAAATAGATAAAAAGGAAGGTAGGATTGGCCAAGAGCTTTATCTATATTTACATTAATCCATATTAAGATTGAATTCAATTAAGATAAGAACCCATCATATACAAGAAAAAAAATAAAGGGAACACCCTTTTCTTTCCTGGACTATTTAGTAAGGTCATGAAATATTTCGACTTATTTATCTGTTATACATAATGGATTTACCTGGACCAATACACGATATACTTGTAGTATTTCTGGGATCAGTTCTTATATTAGGGGGTCTAGGAGTAGTGTTATTTACCAATCCAATTTATTCTTCCTTTTCATTGGGATTGGTTCTTGTTTGTATATCCTTATTCTATATTCTATCAAATTCCTATTTTGTAGCTGCCGCACAGCTCCTTATTTATGTAGGAGCCATAAATGTCTTAATCCTATTTGCTGTTATGTTCATGAATGGTTCAGAATATTCGAACGATTCCTATTTTTGGACTGTTGGAGATGGAGTCACTTCACTGGTTTGTATAAGTATTCTTTTTTCACTAATTACTACTATCTTAGATACGTCATGGTACGGAATTCTTTGGACTACAAGATCAAATCAGATTATAGAACAGGACCTTATTAGTAACGTTCAACAAATTGGAATTCATTTATCAACAGATTTTTATCTTCCGTTTGAACTTATTTCTATAATTCTTTTAGTTTCTTTGATAGGTGCAATTACTATGGCTCGTCAATAAGAAATACTTAGAATTAATATAATTATTAGAAATTCGAAATCCAATGAAAAGGGAAAATTTTTCATTTAATCTACTGCTGATACCCTCTTTTTTCTGTAATTACTCGATTCTGGTTAATAAAATCGGTTGAATTGTTGTTCATATTGAAATGAATCGAGATTCATGAGGAGTTAGCCAATGATGTTTGAACATATACTTTTTTTGAGCGTCTACTTATTTTCTATCGGTATCTATGGATTGATCACAAGTCGAAACATGGTTAGAGCACTTATGTGTCTTGAGCTTATACTAAATTCGATTAATATAAATCTCGTAACATTTTCTAATATATTTGATAGCCGCCAATTAAAAGGAGACATTTTCTCAATCTTTGTTATAGCCATTGCGGCTGCGGAAGCGGCTATTGGGCTAGCTATTGTTTCGTCGATTTATCGTAACAGAAAATCAACTCGTATCAATCAATCAAATTTGTTGAATAATTAGTCATAACTATCATATAAATAAAGACATAAATAATATAATAAAATAATATAAATAAAATATAGACATTTTTTATTCTTTTTTTTATAGTAATATGTATAGTAATATACTTTTATATTACTATTGAAATATTGATGATCTGTTGGCCAATGTCAATGTGAAATCATATGTGTAACTTGTATAATCATGGTTGTTAAAACGGAAATCAAAGTTTCTTGGTCCTTTCTCATGAACAGATTTAGAAATATATTGATTTTTAATATTATATTTTTTTGATAAACCATTGATTCGTCTGGTGTCTACAATATAAATATATAATTAATTTCCTCCTGATTTAACTTTACCAGATCGAAAATTTTTATGTTCAAAACTGGAATTTATAGACCCAATGTCACATTCAGTAAAAATTTATGATACATGTATAGGATGTACTCAATGTGTACGAGCCTGCCCCACAGATGTATTGGAAATGATACCTTGGGACGGATGTAAAGCTAAGCAAATTGCTTCCGCGCCAAGAACCGAGGACTGTGTAGGTTGTAAGAGATGTGAATCCGCTTGTCCAACAGATTTTTTGAGTGTACGCGTTTATTTATGGCATGAAACAACTCGCAGCATGGGTCTATCTTATTGACACGTTATAAAAAACTCCACTTGAATCATTTGATTCCTTTTTACCGACAAAAACCCGTACTCGAGAAAATATATTATTCCGAGCGCGGGTTTTTTGGTCAAAATGCATCTTGTCTTTATCACGAGTTATTTCCCTTGGTTAACACTACTTGTAGTTTTGCCGATATTCGTGGGTTCTTCAATTTTCTTTCTTCCTCATAAGGGGAATAAGGTATTTAGGTGGTATACTATATTTATATGCTTATTAGAACTCCTTCTAACAACCTATGTGTTCTGTTATCATTTCCAATTGGATGATCCATTAATTCAATTGGAAGAGGATTTAAAATGGATAAATATTTTTGATTTTCATTGGAGACTGGGAATCGATGGACTTTCCATAGGACCTATTTTACTGACAGGATTTATCACTACTTTAGCCACTTTAGCAGCTTGGCCTGTTACTCGAAATTCGCGATTGTTCTATTTCCTGATGTTAGCAATGTACAGTGGGCAAATAGGATTATTTTCTTCTCGAGACCTTTTACTTTTTTTTCTCATGTGGGAGTTAGAATTAATTCCTGTTTACTTACTTTTATCCATGTGGGGAGGAAAGAAACGTTTGTACTCAGCTACAAAGTTTATTTTGTACACTGCGGGAGGTTCCGTTTTTCTCTTAATAGGAGTTCTAGGTATGGGTTTATATGGTTCCAATGAACCCATATTGGATTTTGAAAGATTAACTAATCAGTCATATCCTGTGACATTAGAAATAATATTCTATCTGGGCTTCCTTATTACTTATGCTGTCAAATCGCCGATTATACCCCTACATACATGGTTACCAGATACCCATGGGGAAGCACATTACAGTACATGTATGCTTCTAGCTGGAATCTTATTAAAAATGGGGGCATATGGATTGATTCGGATCAATATGGAATTATTACCTCACGCCCACTCTATATTTTCTCCCTGGTTGGTGATAATAGGGACAATACAAATAATCTATGCAGCTTCAACCTCTCTTGGTCAACGCAATTTAAAAAAGAGAATAGCCTATTCTTCTGTATCTCACATGGGTTTCATAATTATAGGAATTAGTTCTATAACCGACATGGGACTCAACGGAGCCGTTTTACAAATAATCTCTCATGGATTTATTGGTGCTGCACTTTTTTTCTTGGTAGGAACGAGTTGTGATAGAATACGTCTTGTTTATCTCGACGAAATGGGAGGGATATCCATCCCAATGCCAAAAATATTTACCATGTTTAGTAGTTTCTCGATGGCTTCTCTTGCATTGCCAGGAATGAGTGGTTTTGTTGCAGAATTAGTAGTATTTTTTGGAATAATTACCAGTCCAAAATATCTTTTAATGCCCAAAATACTAATTACTTTTGTAATGGCAATTGGAATGATATTAACTCCTATTTATTTATTATCTATGTTACGTCAGATGTTTTATGGATACAAACTATTCAATGTTCCAAACTCCAATTTTGTGGATTCTGGACCAAGAGAACTATTTGTTTCAATCTGTATCTTTTTACCCGTAATAGGGATTGGCATTTATCCTGATTTTGTTCTTTCGCTATCAGTTGACAAGGTACAAGCTATCCTATCTAATTATTTTCATAGATAGTTTTCATTAATCAGATAGAAAACAAAGTCTTAAAATTTTGAATTTGAAGATTTTTGAACTGTACAACACAAAAAAATAAAGTGAATTAGAATTCTAATAAAATATGTTCCGAGTTTTTGAGAACCATTTGAATCAAGGAATCATTCAAATGGTTCTCAAAAACCTGCACAAACTTTCCGTTACGTACGGTACGATGGTCTTATGTATTCCTCATGGAATTTATTCAATTAGATATTAATGTGAATGAACCATAACTATGTAGACCTATTCCTAATAGATTGATCCAAAAATAGCATATCCAAATTATAAGAAATCCTATAGACGCTACAAGTGACGAATTCGTACCTTGCAAACCTTGATTTGTTCTAGTATGTGAATAAACCGCGAATATGGTCCAAGTAATAAATGCCCAAGTTTCTTTGGGGTCCCAATTCCAATAAGATCCCCATGCCTCGTTAGCCCATACTGCTCCAGAAAGAATACCTATGGTTAAAAAGGTAAACCCTAAACTAATGACACGATAACTCCAATAATCTAAACGCTGAGTTAATTGATATTTGTAATAATTTCGAAATGGAACAAAAGAAGTGTGTTTAAAAACATTTTTTTTTTTGTTCAAGTATTCGATTTTGCCAAATAAAAATAACTTAATCTTAATTAAGAAAATTTTTATTTGACAAAAAATATCGATGTTTTTATGAAATGTAATGACTAGAAAAGCGACTGATAATAACGACCCACATAAAAGAGCTGCATAGCTCAATAACATCATACTTACGTGCATCATTAACCACTGAGATTGTAGAGCAGGTACTAATCTTGACGATTGATGCATTTCACTTGAAAGACCCGATGTGGTGAAACCCTGGGTAAAAATGGCACTTGGGGCGGTTATTGCGCTTAAATCATTTTTACGATTCCATATCTTGGAAATTAGATGAATAATGGAAAAACTCCACGAAAGGAAGATTAAAGACTCGTATAAATTACTTAATGGAAAATGTCTCGAAGAAATCCAACGAGTAACTAATAATCCTGTTATAGAAAAAAAAGTAACTATCATTCCTTTTTCCGACGAATCACGCAACCCTATGATTTCATGTACTAATAGGGTCATCAAATGAATCGTAATCACAATTGAAATGATCGAAAAAGAGAGATGAGTTAATATATGTTCTAAAGTCACAAATATCATACATAAAAAAGGTCCCATTACAGAATGGAAATTGGGAATTAAATACATTATAGGATCCATTGTATCTTTTTTACAGTATGCCGCCACTCGGACTCGAACCGAGATGCTCTAGCACTGCTTCCTAAGAGCAGCGTGTCTACCGATTTCACCATAGCGGCTTACTTGAAATAATAATAGTCAATTCATGTTGAATCGTCTAGATCTAGATTCAAGGATTCAATATAGTTTAGGAAATATTAGAACTGATAAATAAGAGCTCTTTTAAATTCATCTTTGAATTTTCAATAATTTTGACTTAGGTTAGTATCATTGTAGGTTCAATCAACTTTTACGTACTATCTGTATATTAACTGTATATTAAGTTCTCCCGGAACACTTGTAACTTGAAATACCAATTTTGTTTTCAGTCGAAACAGAAACTAAGAATTGTGAATTGTCCTCTTTTTATATTTTTTATTTATTTTGAATTGAATCCACCAAATCAGATAAATGAAAAACAAATTGTCAAAGAGATTTTTGTTCTAAAAACGAACAAAAAAAAAATAAATAGAATTTCATATGTATCACAATTCTATTACTAAATTTAAGTAATTTTTCTAACGATTTTGATACTTTTCTTAGTATCATTAAGTATTAATTAATTTCAATATATAATATAAAATTAATATAATACTCTTTATTGTTTGTTGTGTACATAATTTCTAAAAAAATTATGATAATATTTATGAAACCGACTTGGTCTTGAGTTAGGCATATAATAAAAAATAAAATAGTTTCAACATCCATCACAATTTTTTTTCACAACGGAAAAATCTTTGTTCATTCTATTTTTCCGTTGTGAAAAAAAAAATGAATAGGAAAAAAGCATCTTACAAATTAATAAATAGATTATAATAAAAAATAGAATGAAAAAAAAATAATGATACTTAGATAGAGAAATTCTTATTCTACATATCATATCATAGCAGTTAGTTCTAACTAATATTGTATTGAGTTCAATACATCAATACATTTAGTTAAAGGGAATTATTCATATTCCAAAATTGGAAATTCTTCTAGCCCTGGAAATTCCGATTATTCCAAGATTTTCTTATTTGTTTGTCGCACAAAAAAACTTTTTGAATCTCCAGTAGAAACTGACTTTGCTAAAGAAAAAGCTTTTATTGCAGCTAAATATCCCTTTTTCTTCCAAATATTTCTACGAATACGTTTTTTTGATATAGAAATACGTTTCTTTGGAACTGCCATTCAAAAAAAAAAGAATTACTCATTTTTATTGTTGTATGTGAAAGACATGTATTGCTCAAAATAGATCGTTCTTTTTAGTAATTTTCTATACTTAACTAAATTTCGTCGATAATAGTTTTTTCATAACATACAATACAAATATATTATTTATATATAAATATATGTATGACATGCATGTTACATATATAACAATGTCACATATTAACACACTAGGCAAAAAAATGGAAGAAAGGGGGAAATTCGAAAAGGAATTTTATGATTATTAGTTTGGAATTGAATAAGCTCATATTACTGTGTCTATAATTTAAATTCAAACTTAAGTTACAATTAGTGGTTAATATGTTAAACAAGACATTCTATTACCTAAGAAGGAGAACTCCAATTTTTAGTTTTTTTTCCGTTCTATACGAAATACAGAGTATTATAATATTTATGATACTTTCTTATTGGATTGGAATCCAATCAATTAGTTCCGTAATGGGTTAGGTAATTACTACAAAAAAATCACTAAAATAACTAGTCTTTTTTTTTTGAGTGGATTTATTGAGGCATACTATGATTTATATTCTACTGTTTTGGTATGATTGTTTTTACTTACTATACTATACTATAGTATATGATATGATTACATATTGTCAGAATAGGATGGTAGTATAGTCGTAGAATGATTCAAAATCTCATATTTCCCATTTTATTTCATTTTATTAACTATCTTTCCTTAGTGAATTCTTTAGCTTTAGTTAAAGTTAATAACTAAGTAATTACTCTTATCTAGCTATTTAGTCATATCATTTGAATTGGAACTTTTGAATATTTCCAATATCTGAGAAAAGTCAGAATAATGAAAAATAAAAATAATTGAGTTTTTCATATCTTTTTTTGTTGATTTTTTATTGTTCCTTTCAAAAGCGATAAGAATTGATGAATCGGAAACAATTAAATTATAAGAAAAAAAAAATGAAAATTTGTTTTTTTATGGAACATACATATAAATATGCATGGATAATCCCCTTTCTTCCATTTCCAGTTACTATGTTAATAGGATTTGGACTTCTGCTTATTCGGACAGCAACAAAAAATATTCGCCGTATGTGGGCTTTTCCGAGTGTTTTGATGCTAAGTATAGCTATGGCATTTTCGGTCAATCTATCTATTCAGCAAATAAATGGAAATTTTATCTATCAATATTTATGGTCTTGGACCGTCAATAATGATTTTTCTTTAGAGTTCGGACACTTGATCGATCCACTTACTTCTATCATGTCAATATTAATTACTACTGTTGGAATCATAGTTCTTATTTATAGTGACAATTATATGTCTCACGATCAAGGATATTTGAGATTTTTTGCCTATATGAGTTTTTTCAATAGTTCTATGTTAGGATTAGTTACTAGTTCTAATTTTATACAAATTTATATTTTTTGGGAACTTGTAGGAATGTGTTCCTATTTATTAATAGGTTTTTGGTTCACACGACCGAGTGCAGCAAGTGCTTGCCAAAAAGCTTTTGTAACCAATCGTATAGGGGATTTTGGTTTATTATTAGGAATTTTAGGACTTTATTGGATAACAGGTAGTTTAGAATTTCGGGATTTGTTCGAAATAATTAATAACTTGGTTCATAATAATGGAGTAAATTCCTTATTTGCTACTCTGTGTGCTTCTTTTTTATTCGTTGGTGCAGTTGCTAAATCCGCACAATTCCCCCTTCACATATGGTTACCTGATGCTATGGAAGGACCCACTCCCATTTCTGCTCTTATACATGCTGCTACTATGGTAGCAGCGGGAATTTTTCTTGTAGCTCGGCTTCTTCCTCTTTTCATAGTTATACCTTCCATAATGAATATCATTTCTTCAATAGGCGTAATAACAGTACTATTAGGAGCTACTTTGGCTCTTGCTCAAAGAGACATTAAAAGAAGTTTAGCTTACTCGACAATGTCTCAATTGGGTTATATTATGTTAGCTCTGGGTATAGGTTCTTATCGAGCCGCTTTATTCCATTTGATCACTCATGCCTATTCGAAAGCTTTATTGTTTTTGGGATCCGGATCAATTATTCATTCAATGGAACCCATTGTTGGATATTCACCAGATAAAAGTCAAAATATGGTTCTTATGGGCGGTTTAACAAAATATGTTCCAATTACAAGAATTACCTTTTTATTAGGTACACTCTCCCTTTGTGGTATTCCGCCTCTTGCTTGTTTTTGGTCCAAAGATGAAATTCTTCATGATAGTTGGTTGTATTCACCAACTTTCGCAATAATAGCTTCCTTTACAGCGGGATTAACCGCATTTTATATGTTTCGGATCTATTTACTTACCTTTGATGGACATTTGCGCATTCATTTTCAAAATTACAGTAGCACTAAAAATAGTTCTTTCTATTCAATATCTTTATGGGGAAAAAAAGTGCCAAAAGCGGTCAATAGAAATTTACTTTTATCAACAGTGAATAATAAGGTCTCCTTTTTTTCAAAGGATACATATCAAATTGATGATAATGGAAAAAATAGAGTACAATACATTAGTACTCACTTTAGAAATAAATATACTTACACCTATCCTCATGAGTCGGACAATACTATGTTATTTCCTCTACTTGTATTAGTACTATTTACTTTATTCGTTGGATCAATCGGAATTAATTTTGATCAAGGAGTAATAGATTTTGATCTATTATCGAAATGGTTAACTCCGTCCACAAACTTTTTCCATCCAAATTTTAATGGTTCTCCAGATTGGTATGATTTTTTGAAAAATGCAGTTTTTTCCGTCAGTATAGCTCTTTTTGGATTATTTATAGCATCTATTTTATATGGATCCGTTTATTCATCTCTACCAAATTTGGACTTAGCCAATTTTTTTGTAAAGGGGGGCTCCAAGAGAATTCTCTTGGACCAAGTAGAAAATGTGATATACAATTGGTCATATAATCGTGGTTACATAGATATTTTTTATACTAGGATTTTTACTGTAAGTATAAGAGGATTAGCTGAACGAATTCAGTTTTTTGATAGACATATAATTGATGGAATTACAAACGGGGTTGGCGTTACGAGTTTCTTTATAGGGGAAGGGATTAAATATATGGGAGGCGGACGAGTCTCTTCTTATTTATTTTTGTATTTATCTTATGTATCAATCTTTTTTTTTTTCATTTTTCTCTTCTTTTTTTAAGTTAAGTTTTACCAATTCCCAATTATCTTGATGAGTATCAAGATAAAAATCTTCGTAGTCTGGGCTATCTTTGTCTTCTTCGTAAGTTG